CAGGTCATAATCTATATTGGATTTCCTAATTTATTAATAGAAGGACGAACACGAGGAGTCGAAGAATTACAGATGAATGTACAAAAAGAGTTTCATTCTGTAAACCGGAGACTCAACATTGCTATCACAAGAATTGAAAAACCTTATGGACAACCTAATATTCTCGCAGAATATATAGCTTTACAATTAAAAAATAGAGTCTCATTTCGAAAGGCAATGAAAAAAGCTATTGAATTAACTGAACAAACCGGTACAAAAGGAATTCAAGTGCAAATTGCAGGACGTATCGACGGAAAAGAGATTGCACGTGTCGAATGGATCAGAGAAGGCAGGGTTCCCCTACAAACAATTCACGCTAAAATTGATCACTGTTCCCATACAGTTAGAACTATCTATGGAATCTTAGGTATCAAAATTTGGATATTTGTAAACCAAGAATAAGAAAATAAGAATAATGAAACTTTCTTTATCTCGCCATTCTGCTCATCAATAGAAAAATTTTAGAAAATCTTTTCTTCTTTTTTTTTCTGAATCAAAGAAAAACGAACAATTCTAATTATATAAGGTTGAATAAAAATTGGATTTACCCTTTATTTAAATTTAATTTAAATTTTAGTATAATTGCTATGCTCAGTGTGTGACTCGTTAGTTTTTTCTTTAGAATTGAGACTGAAAATAAAAATGGGCTGACCGCACTATAAACTTAATAACTATCAAAACTAAAGAAACTCAAAACTCATAAACAACTTATTACTTCGTATTGTCGAGATCCCAAGAAACAGTCACTATATGACTGAATCAATCATATAGTTGTAGCAACTGAAATCCTTTTCATAAAAAATAAATCTGATTATGAATTGTTAAAAAAAAAAGGGATGTGGAAAAAGGAAGGGTGATAGAAAGAGAGAATAAAGATCTAAATGATCTTAAATGATATATGATTCCCATATGTATGGTTTATGAAGAATTACCCCATAAAAAAGGCAGTGTTATAAAGCATCAACATTAATATACAATAAAAATCTAATAGAATAATAATAGAAAGAATATAATCAATATAGATAATATAGTCTATTATATATGTAAGGTAAGTAATTAAGATAGAAAAAGAAAGAATCTAAATAATAGAAAATAGATAAAATTTGAATTGAGCTTCGGGTTAATAAAAACTGAGGAGATTGACTCGGAAACAAATAACAGATTATGTTGAGAGCTCCATTGCAGAGTTCAGGCCTAAGTATTAATAGAGAAGTTATGGGAACGATGGAACCTGTGATTACATAGGATTTTCTTGAAAACAAATAAATCCTAAGGATTCATTGGGTAGGATGGCGGAATGAACCAAGAAAAAATGGATTTCTTCTGAATGGTCATGAATTGACCCTACAAATGAAGGAATAAAGAGTTAATATTCGCCCGCGAAACCTTTCTTTCTTTTTCTTTCATTTAATATTGGATGACTATTGGTGTGATTCAATAGAGGTAAAGAAAAATACTTTAGAGATTTTGCTAAAATAAAGAAGCATTCTTTTTCTTTATATCATTATTTTTCTTTCTATTTATAATTTATATATAAATTATAAATAGAAAGAAACACGCCTAGTTATCTAGTTATATATACAGCCTACTCATGTAACAAATTCAATATAAAAAAATGAGTATATTCTTTCTTTTGTCTTTTGAGAGAAGAAAATACATATTTTTATGTAATATGTAATTTTCTTGAATCATTTCATTTGCGAGGAGCTGGATGAGAAGAAATTCTCATGTCCGGCTCTGCAGTAGAGATGGAATATGGAATTCAGAAATAACCATCAACTATAACCCTAAAAGAACCAGATTTCGTAAACAACATAGAGGTAGAATGAAGGGAATATCTTGCCGAGGCAATTCTATTTGTTTTGGCAGATATGCTCTTCAGGCACTTGAACCTGCTTGGATCACAGCTAGACAAATAGAAGCAGGGCGAAGGGCAATGACACGATATGCGCGTCGTGGTGGAAAAATATGGGTACGTATCTTTCCCGACAAACCTGTTACTGTAAGACCTACAGAAACACGTATGGGTTCGGGCAAAGGATCCCCCGAATATTGGGTATCCGTTGTTAAACCGGGCCGAATAATTTATGAAATGAGTGGAATATCTGAAGCTGTAGCCAAAGCAGCTATGGAAATAGCTGCATGCAAAATGCCTATACGAACTCAATTTGTTATTTCAGGATAGGTAAACAAAAGTAAAATAAAAGAAGAAAGAGTATTAAGAAGAAAAAAACAACCACGGATTTCTTTATCTCCGGACAGACAATATTTCTTTTTTCCATTATCTTGAAATAAGAGATTAAAATAAAAATGATATGATTCAACCTCAGACCTTTTTGAATGTAGCAGATAACAGTGGAGCTCAAAAATTAATGTGTATTCGAATCATAGGAACTGGTAATCACCGATATGCTCATCTTGGCGATGTTATTGTTGCTGTAATCAAAGAAGCAGTGCCCAACATGCCTCTAGAAAGATCAGAAATAATTAGAGCTGTGATTGTACGCACATGTAAAGAACTAAAACGTGACAACGGCATGATAATACGATATGATGACAATGCAGCGGTTATCATTGATCAAGAAGGAAATCCAAAAGGAACTCGAATTTTTGGTGCAATTGCTCGAGAATTGCGCCAGTTAAATTTTACTAAAATCGTTTCATTAGCACCCGAAGTCTTATAGATGAAAATAGGATAATAGGATATATCCTATCTATCTATAGAATAGAATATTAGAATATCTGAAATATATCCGATTAATAGATTGTGTGTGTCTCATGTATATATTTGAAATTTCTAAGAATTTTTGAGAATCTATAATAATTAAAAAAAATTCAATAAAAATAAAAAAGAAAACAACAAAGAAGCATGTTGACTATATCAAAATTAGGGGGCACCAATAACAATAGTTCGTCATGGGTAGGGACATTATTGCCGATATAATAACTTCTATAAGAAATGCTGACATAGATCAAAAGGAAAGAGTTAAAATAGTATCTACTAATATCACTAAAAACATTGTGAAAATACTTTTACGAGAAGGTTTTATTGAAAACGTTCGAAAACATCAAGAAAGTCAAAAAAATTTCTTGGTTTCAACCTTACGACATAGAAAGACTAGGAAAGGTAATAAAATAAATTTAAAGCGTATCAGCCGACCTGGTCTACGAATTTATTCCAACTATCAACAAATTCCTAAGATTTTAGGTGGAATGGGAATTGTAATCCTTTCTACTTCTCGAGGTATAATAACAGATCGAGAAGCTCGATTAGAAAGAATTGGAGGAGAAATTTTGTGTTATATATGGTAATTCTCCTAGGATACCCTAAATTTCTCTCGAACTTACTATTTGTAAAATAGAGAGGAAAAGTGAATTATAGAACTCTTCCTCTATTAGTTAATACTTAAAGGGGGTTCCCTGGAATGAAAGAACAGAAATTGATTCATGAGGGTTTAATTACTGAATCACTACCCAACGGTATGTTCCGAGTTCGATTAGATAATGAAGATATAATTCTAGGTTATATTTCAGGGAGAATCCGGCGCAGTTTTATACGTATACTACCCGGAGATAGAGTCAAAATCGAAATGAGTCGTTATGATTCAACCAGGGGACGTATAATTTATAGACTTCGCAAAAAAGATTCGAACGATTAGATCATTCTTTTAAACATCCTTTTCGTAGAGATATAATTCAAAGTTCAAAAATGCAATAAACTGATTTTTGTTAAAAAAAAATCTATTTAGAATGAAAGTAAGGAATGAGAAATATGAAGATAAGGGCTTCTGTTCGTAAAATTTGTGAAAAATGTCGCTTGATTCGTAGGCGGGGACGAATTATAGTTATTTGTTCCAATCCGAGACATAAACAGAGACAGGGGTAAAGAACTTTTTCATTTTTCTTTGGAAAATAAAACCCATGTACATGTAAAAAGAAATAAGAAAGGATTCGTTTTCATATGAAATAGATATCCCCGTCATCTCTTTCTGTAGATTTCTGATTCTTTTTTCTTTTTATTTTCTTCTTAGAAATATAATCTAATAAAATATGACAAAACCTATAGCAAAAATGAGTTTACGTAAGAATGCACGTATTGGTTCCAATAAGAATGAACGTAGAATACCAAAAGGAGTTATTCATGTTCAAGCGAGTTTCAATAATACTATTGTAACTGTTACAGACGTACGAGGTCGGGTGGTTTCTTGGGCTTCCGCAGGTACTTCTGGATTCAGAGGTACAAGAAAAGGAACACCCTATGCTGCCCAAGCCGCGACATTGAATGCTATTCGTACATTAGTTGATCAGGGTATGCAACGAGCAGAAGTTATGATAAAAGGTCCAGGTCTCGGAAGAGATGCGGCATTACGAGCCATTCGTAGAAATGGGATACTATTAAGTTTCGTACGTGATGTAACACCTATGCCACATAATGGATGTCGCCCCCCTAAAAAAAGACGTGTGTAGAAATAAGAATTCAAGAGATTCCAAGATAAATAAATGATTCAATGATTCTGATCCAATAATTATAAATAAAAGAAAAATAATAGTATGGTTCGAGAAGACGTAGTAGGATCCACTCGAACACTACAGTGGAAATGTGTTGAATCAAGAGTAGACAGCAAGCGCCTTTATTATGGTCGTTTCGTTCTGTCCCCGCTTATGAAAGGTCAAGCCGATACCATAGGTATTGCCATGCGAAGGGCTTTACTTGGAGAAATAGAAGGAACATGTATCACACGTGCAACATCTGAAAATGTGCTGCATGAATATTCTACGATAGCAGGTATTGAAGAATCAGTACATGATATTTTACTAAATTTGAAAGAGATTGTATTAAGAAGTAATCTTTATGGAGTTAGGAACGCATCCATTTGTGTCAGGGGTCCAAAATACATAACAGCTCAAGATATCATCTCACCACCTTCCGTAGAAATAGTTGACACGACACAACATATAGCTAACCTGACAGAACCAATTGATTTATGTATTGAATTACAAATCAAGAGAGATCGCGGATATTATATGAAATCCACAAATGACTCTCACGATGGAAGTTATCCTATAGATATTGTATCTATGCCTGTTCGAAATGCGAATCATAGTATTCATTCTTATGGGAATGGGAATGAAAAACAAGAGATACTCTTTATAGAAATATGGACGAATGGAAGTTTAACTCCTAAAGAAGCACTTTATGAAGCTTCTCGTAATTTGATTGATTTATTGATTCCTTTTCTACATGCAGAGGAAGAGGACATGAATTTAAAGGAAAATGAAAACAGATGGAATCTACCCCTTTTTTCCTTTCAAGACAAATTCACTAATCTCAAGAAAAACAAAAAAGGAATTCCATTGACATGTATTTTTATTGACCAATCAGAATTGTCTTCCAGGACCTATAATTGTCTTAAAAGATCCAATATACATACATTATTGGACCTTTTGAGTCACAGTCAAGAAGATCTTCTGAAAATGAAATATTTTTGCACAGAAGATGTAAAACAGATATTGAGCACTGTACAGAATCATTTTGCAATCAATTTACTTAATAAAAAGTTCTAATTTGAAATCCATTGGATTTTTTTCATTTTTTCTTTTTTAGAAATCAAAAAGAATAGAATAATTTTTGAATCTCCGAAACAGTCCATATATTTGCAGAATAGATCATAAAAAGATTGATGTATCTAAGGAAGATCCAGAAGGGGATCTTCCTTAGATATCTATGTTGTGGTATTTAACGGTTTAATCAATTTGAAAAAGACCTAAAGTTAAGGATTTCTCAATAGGTAAAGTTGCTCCAATCCCTAACCAAAGAGCTACTGCGGTACCGATCAAAAAGACTGTTGTGGCTACTGGACGACGAAATGGATTTTGGAATTTATTGACATTTTCCAAAAAAGGTACTGTCAATAATCCTATTGGTACTGAAACCATTAAAAGAACACCCAATAACTTATTGGGTACTGTGCGAAGTATTTGAAATACGGGAAAGAAGTACCATTCGGGTAATATTTCCAACGGAGTTGCAAAAGGATCCGCCGGTTCACCTATCATTGACGGCTCTAGAACTGCTAAGCCCACATTACATGCAATAGTGCCTAGAATTACTACTGGAAAAATATATAAAAGATCATTGGGCCATGCAGGTTCTCCATAATAATTATGTCCCATCCCTTTAGCCAATTTAGCTCTTAATACAGGATCATTCAAATCAGGTTTCTTTGTTATTTGGATAGGTAAATCCTTGTGGATCCATCCCCCAAAGGAACCGGACATGATAATTTTTTATCATCCGGCTCGAGCAATAATCAAAAGAATCACAGAAATAGATTCATAGAACATAAATCGGTCCATAGAAGATCTATATTTCAGACATATCTACATAGATAATGTAGAATGATTCTCTGTAAGAGAAGATTTAGAAAATGACATTTACCCTAGTTTCAACGATTCATTATTCATTGCAAAGATTTCAGTTCTGGCAACAAGGAAATGCTCAATATCCAAGTCGGCTTACAAACTAGATCATGATCAAGTGCTTTTTGGATTGTCTCATGTCTTTTGGTTAGTATTTATCCCCACAATATCTTAATTGTATTACATACAAAAATACAAAATTTTTACTTGTTACTAAGAAAATCTTAGCCCCTGTTCTTCCTTAGATCCCTTATTTAACTCCGATAGTATCATAGATCAGGATTGATGCAGAGGAAATGAATGCATCTACATACTATAAAAACTTACTAAGATTACTATCCAATTATACTATCAAATTAATTCTAATAAAAATTACTAAAAAAAAAAAAGAAAAATCAAAAAAAGTGAATAAATAGAACATTGGATCATTCCACATCACTTATTATAGGGATCTTACGGAGCCTTTTCATGTATGACAAGATTCGGGTATGATCATAGAAAATATTCTCCTCAAGCGAACCGGCCTATCCTATTATCCTATGCTATATAAAGGGATCGACGTGATGTGATGGTTGGATGTGAAGACACATTGGGTTGTGAATTCCAACGTGGCGGATAAAATCATATATCTGCACGGGCCAATCAATAGTTCAAGTCACACACTCCCATAATCCATCCTCTGTTTAGGAAAATATACTTCAACTATTCTATTCGTATAAAAGAAAAAATACTTCAGAGTTGAATAGAAGTATCCAAATAACATGCTTTATTTTTAAACAATCCATATTTGTAGCAATGAAAAACCCTTGTCCCTCCCCAATATGAAAAATTACAAATATCTATGATCTGCCTTTTCTATAAAGGACCCGAAATACCTTGCTTACGTATCATTGGAAAGTGCATTAACATAAATACGGCAGTAAGAAGAGGTAATACAAAAGTATGTAAACTATAAAAACGAGTCAAAGTGGACTGGCCCACACTAGCACTTCCACGTAATAATTCTACCAAAGGTGATCCTATTATAGGAATAGCTTCAGG